TATCCCATTCGGAAAGATATCATCTCATAATTATCTATGGCTGTTTATGTCTCTAGCATGACCACTTGATAAAATGTGGAGGAAAGTAGGACAAATGGCCGATACTACTGGAAGGATTCCTCTTTGGATAATAGGTACTGTAGCCGGTATTCTTGTGATCGGTTTAATCGGTATTTTCTTTTATGGTTCATATTCCGGATTAGGTTCATCCCTGTAATAATAGGATGAACTGAGTTGTAGACATGAAAGCATAAGAACTCAACGGGATCCCCCTCGAATCAGACAAGGAAAGAGGGGGTAAGTCCCGTTGAGTTCTTAATAATCATAATCTTTTTTTTTAGAGATGTTTCAAAAACCTCCACCTTTTCTGATGATGTTTTTAAAAAATGAACTTCGTTAATTGATTCAGAACATCTGTTACTCAATAGTATCTGTCAATACTTAAAACAAAGAAGGAATCACTCGATTTACCCTTTTTGGATGACTCACAATTATATATAAATAGAATATATTTCTATCAATCAGATATCATGCAAACCCTTTCTATACTAATAGAATAGAACCTTACTCCATTTAATCTAATAAATATTTAATCTAATAAAAGTGAAATTTTTTTTTATAAGTTCGTTGAAATTGAAGAAGTTCTATATTGCTCAATAAATTGACCTATATTTATTTGTCCACTACCACTATGTTACGTAAGAAATCTAAAAAAGGGTTATGATAAAATAAACCTATATAAAAAAAAAAAAAAATGAAAACTACAAATATCCATTTTTTACGAACGGGATCGAGAATCTTTATTAATTCGACACAAGAAAGGGTTGGGTAAAATTCCGTTTCTTGTGTCAAGGACTAGGAGACGAACAATCTCCCCTAAAATCCTTTGTTCCTCTCATTTATACTTTGGTTTCTATTCTCCGCTTATTTATCTTTTGTTTTGATTCTAGTCAAATATAAAACTATTGATTCATTCTATATCATACCGTTTCAATTTGGATTGAAAAAACAAATAAATAAAGAAGAGTTAAGTAAAACAGTCGCCTTCACAATATACTATGACCAGGAATGCGGTATTAAGTAATTCCCGAAATCCGGTAGAATAAAGAATATAAATAAGCAAAATTTTTTTGATCATACATAATTCCCAACAAAAATTTGTTTATTTTTAGAGCTTGATGTTGATAAATCCGCAGATCTAGAAATTCATTTCGGACAATTGAACCTTCTCAAACTGTTTCTTTTTAAGAACCAAAAAGATTTGTGCCAAAATAACAGATGCCAAGAAGAGCAAAAGACCTTGGACACGTAATGGATCTTGAAGTACTATTTCCGCATCTCCCTGACCAAATCCACCCACATTAGGATTACTCGTTAATGGTTGATCAAGTTTGATGGATTCGCCCTCTGAAACAAGAAGTTCCGGTCCTGGAGGGATAATATCAACCACTTGACGTCCATCCGATGCATCCGCTATGGTTATTTCGTACCCCCCTTTTTCTTTTCGTATTATTTTGCTTACTATACCTGCTGCTGTAGCATTATAAACATTATTGTTACTCTTGCTCCCGTCGGGATAAATCTGACCCCTTCCCCTGTTCCCGCCTACATATATGGGATATTTTAAGAAGTGCACATCTTTCTTAGTAGCGGGGTCCGGGGAAAGAATAGGAAAGGTGATTTCACTATATTTCTGACCAGGAACCGGACCTATCACAAGAATATTTTTTTTAGTGGGACGATAGCTCTGAAAAGACAGATTTCCTATCTTTTCTTTAATCTCGGGCGAAATACGATCGGGAGGGGCTAATTCAAACCCCTCGGGTAAAATAAGAACAGCCCCGACATTCAAAGCTCCTTTTTTACCATTAGCAAGAACTTGTTTCAGTTGCAGATCATAAGGAATTCGAACAACTGCTTCAAATACAGTATCAGGAAGTACCGCTTGTGGAACCTCGATATCCACGGGTTTATTAGCTAAATGGCAATTGGCACATACAATACGGCCAGTCGCTTCTCGTGGATTTTCATAACCCTGCTGTGCAAAAATGGGATATGCATTTGAAAGGGGTGCCTGGGTTAGTATATATATCATGAGCGATACGGAAATGGATCGAGTAATCTCTTTCTTTATCCAAGAAAAGGTATTTTTAGTTTGCATGGTCCAATCATTGATCCCGAAAATTTCTACAATAAAATTAGGTAGGTCGCTAGTATAGTTCCCTATCTATAATTTTGCTATTTACTTAAATATTAAATATAAATAATTTTACTGGAATATTGGAGGAATCCCTTGGATGGGTAGTAAGTACAATTTTGAATGTTTTGCTTATGTACAAAGTAACAAATATTATAATTGGATCGTTCGATCACTTTTCAGTCATTCATTGAATGATAAATCACTACAAGTGAAGGAGATACACGATTTAAATAACGAAAGATCCAATATTTAAAAATTGTATCTAAAATGACTGGAAAAGTAGAAACAAGACCGGATATAATTTGATCATTATGAGCAAATCCAAAATCTTTGTAGACAGAGCCAATCATTAATTCCCAACCGTGGGGCGAGTGGAATCCTATACATAAATCAGTTAATAAAAGAATAGAAAAAGCTTTTATTGTGTCGCTTAAGTTGTATAGGAATTCTTGAAACCAAGAGTTAAGAATAACAAGTTCTTCATTACCTAGAATAGAATAACCACTTAGAATACCGAAACAGATTATATTTGTCGAGAAGTGTAAAATTGTATGGATGCGATCCTCGTTGTGCATCTTGATCAATTGGATCGTTTCTTTGTAGATTTCGATGCGAGGCTTTTGTAAATGTGTTTCCGGGTATTCCTTTATCATTTCGTCCAAACGTAAGAGTTCCTCTAAGTCTATGAATTCTTTTAGAATACTCTTTTCTTGAATATCATTCAAAAAAATTTCGGATTGCCTAGTATTCCACCAATTAGTAAACCAAGATTCCAGACTTTTATTAAATGAGAGAGAGATCCACCAAGGCAAAAATACTATAGATGCAAGATATAGAAGGGAAATTAATACTTTCTTTTTTGCCATTTTTTCGTCTGTGAATTTTAAAATTTTTAATGAACGCACCTCATTCGTCGACTCTATATGATACTAATATTTCTATCAAGCATAAGTTCTATTACAAGTCATCGATGTATTTCCGGATTTTTTTGTGATTCAGTACAGCGGTTAGTCCTTGAATTTAGAAAGAATATAGAATAAGAAAGAGCCCTCTTCAAATTAATAGTAGTCGGATTTCGAGACGAAAGAACTCCCGTTCTATCAAAATATCAAATATTTAGAAACAAAAATTCTTTACTTTATGATGAAATGTTTTGTTTTGATATATGATGAATCTATCATTTAGATTTGTTACTGAATTGAGTTAAGTGGATTTACATACACATAAAAAAAATTGTGGACATAAACAATTTAGTTTTAGAATTGTTTCATATACGTTTGCTTTGGCTCGAGTAAGCGTTCTGAAGAAACTTCAGTTAAGTTATGCTATAGAAAAAAAGATGATTCTTGAGTTTTTTATCTCTTGCAAAGTATTCATTCTTCAGTTCCTTTTTTCAAAATACTTCAATTGGTACACGCAAGAAATAGGCCAATTCAGCAGCTTTTTGCTCAATCTCTCGTGGAGTAAAATTCTCATCAGTACGAGTCAAGGGAATGGCTCCTTGTCCTTTTATTTCCATATAAAGGACACGACGAGCATAAATACCCTCTTTAATTTCTATTCTGATGGACTGAATGTCTTTCATAAGGAATCGGAGGAATATGCGACGATTTTTTCCAGGAAATCCCCAACGAAAAATACACACTATGCCCTCTTTTATATCGAATCGATCATAACCACTACCTACATTCCACGAAATTGTGCACCACAAATAGGAGCTAATAAAAAGACCTGCGATCCCATAGAAAGACATCACGATACCTTGTGGAAAAAAAATTATTTGCTGAGAAGGAACTAAAGATATAAAATTCCTACCAAAATAACTGGACGTTCCAACCAATAAAAACCCTAATGAACCTAAAAAAAGAATAAAGGCCCAACAGAAATTACTTGTTTTTCGAGACCCCGCTATAAGTTCTACCCATATACGTTCTGATCGCCAACTCATACTCTAACTAGACCTAGTTGCATTTTATTGGAATTGGGAGAATAACAAAAATAATTTTTTTTTTTTTTTACTTTTTTTTGTTTCCGAAGTAACTCTCATCAACCAGCACTATTATGATGTGAACCTTTAGGGATAATTCATCGAATTTCTTAGATCCAAACTAAAATAATAACATCCCTTTCATATGATTTCCTAATACATATAGATATATTGACTTTACATTTCAGAAATTCTCCCCGATCCCGATCTATTTGAAAATAGTTATAATTCATTTATCATGTTTACACATACATAAGAGCTTATGCCCGAAGGAAGCCGCATATTATACCATATTTTACTAAATAGATATCCGTGTTATGATCCAAGTAAGTCTTGAAAAAAAAAATATATATATATAAGTCCTTGTTGTATCTAAAAAATCTTGTTTTTTTGAACATAAAGAGATAAAGAAGCCATTGCAATTGCCGGAAATACTAAGCCCACTAAAGGCACAAAAATGGAGGGGAGACTGTTGAGAGTTATCATAGAATGGGTACCTCGATTTAATATTTGTACCTGTTATTTATTGTTATATTTATTGTTTTATATTTGAACCTTATCCTTATATTGTTATAAAGATATCTTATAATTCATATATAATTGTTATATTATACTAAGTATACCTAAGTGAGTATATATATACTTAATAGGGATAGGGAGTCTATAAGTATATGTTTTAAGAAATATATATTAATTAATAAAATACAATAAATATATAAATAAATGGACCTATTCATCTTTCTACATGTTTCTAATTCATCTTTCTACATGTTTCTACATGAAATATATATATACGATAATCCACCCTTTTTA